ATTGAAATCCATTCCTCCTTGATCGAAAGGAATTCCTATAGATCCAACACACAAAGTAAATAGAGCCAACCCAAGCAGCGGCAATAGCATAGTATTATGCGATTCATGCGGATATGGGGGCATATCTTTATTGATATTGACAAAATGAGTCATTTTCATAAAGGATCGCCTCCTATTTTTTACATTCCCGCCCATTGGACCCATTGGATCTCTTTTTTTCAAAAAAAAGGAAGCCCTCTCATTATTATTCATTGTGGATAAAAGAAGATCTTTGTTAATTCCTTTCCTTCCTTCTTTACCCCATATGGCTATTGAATAGAACGAGCTATTTTTTTTTCCACTGAAATTTTGAAAATAAACGTTTAAATGCCCTTCAAAGGTAAGTAAATAGATCCGAAACATATAAAATGAAGTTAATCCTGCTGTGGAACAAGCTATGATCGCGAAAATAGGTGAATACAACCAACTATCGTTAAGAATTTCGTCTTTTGACCAAAAACAAGCAAGAGGTGGAATGCCACAAAGAGAAAGTGTACCTAACAAAAAAGCAGTTTTTGTAATTGGCACATATTTTTGGAAACCCCCCATAAGAGCCATATTCTGACTTTTTTCTGGAGAATATCCAATAATTCTTTCCATTGAATGAATAATGGATCCAGATCCTAAAAATAATAATGCTTTCGAATAGGCATGAGTGATCAAATGAAATAAAGCAGCTTGATAAGACCCCATACCGAAAGCTAACATAATATAACCCAATTGCGACATTGTAGAATAAGCTAAACTTCTCTTAATGTCTATTTGAGCCAGAGCCAAAGTAGCTCCTAAGAGTACTGTTATTATACCTATCAAAGAAATGAGATTCATTACGTAAGGTATAACTGTGAAAAGAGGCAGAAGCCGGCCTACAAGAAAAATGCCCGCTGCTACCATAGTAGCAGCATGTATAAGAGCCGAAATCGGAGTGGGTCCCTCCATGGCATCAGGTAACCATACATGAAGGGGGAATTGTGCCGATTTCGCAATTGCACCGAGGAATAATAGGGCGGCACACAGAGTCAGAAAGAAAGAATTTATCCCATGATTCTCAATCAAGTTATTGACTATTTTGAACAAATCTCGAAATTCGAAACTACCCGTTATCCAATAAAGACCTAAGGTTCCTAATAATAAACCAAAATCCCCCACACGATTAGTTACAAATGCTTTTTGACAAGCATTTGCCGCAATTGGTCGCGTGAACCAAAAACCTATTAATAGATAGGAACACATTCCAACTAATTCCCAAAAAAAATAAATTTGTATCAAATTAGAACTCGTAACTAATCCCAACATGGAAGCATTGGAAAAACTCATAGAAGCAAAAAATCTCAAATATCCTTGATCATGAGACAGATAATTGTCACTATAAATAAGAACCATGATTCCAACAGTAGTAATTAATATTGACATAATAGAAGTCAGTGGATCGATCAAGTCGCCAAACTCTAGGGAAAAATCATGATGGATGGTCCAAGACCCTACATATTGATAAATAGAACTCCCGTTTATTTGCTGAATAGCCAGGTCGGCCGAAAAAAGCATAACTATACTTAGTAATAAAACACTAGGAAAAGCCCACATGCGACGCAGATTTTTTGTTGTCGTTGGAACAAGAAGAAGTCCCACTCCTATTGCTATAGGAACCGGAAGCGGAACGAAAGGTATGATCCATGCATATTGATATGTATGTTCCATAAGAAAATCAAAGTTTTTTCTATTCTTAGTAATTGAATTGTTTCCGATTCACCAGCTCTTATCTCTTTCGGAAGGAACAATCAAATAAAAAAATCAAAATAGGAAAGAACTCAAATAGAATTTTCCATTTTCAATCATTCCATTAATTCTTATAAGAATTTCTATTCATAGAGCAAGTAAAAAGAATTCTCGTACTTGATTCTGATATGGGTCATAGGATCCATCAATAACTCGACCCAATCAAAAGAAGACCTTGGGTATTAGTTTATTCGGGATAATTCACTAATTCTGATTGAGTGGAGTAAGCTGCCTAGGCTTCGAGGAAACTCTACGATACCTATTGTCACTGCGCTTCGAATTGAAAGATGAGAATTTGGAGATAGCATGAAACCTATCTCTGGGATTGCGCTTAAACGAATTATCCGTTATATTTGTGATGTCGTTAAAAAAAAATGATCATTATAAAACTATAGAAACGGTTTAACCGACACCTAGTAAACAGTCGTAGGTTCTATCTATATATAGAAATATAGTGAGAATTCTCAGGACTGTCTTATTCTATAATATACTTAATATTCTTTTTTTTCTTAAGACAATCCAGGAAGGCGGTATTCTAGTACATGTTTATACTCGCTATTCGAGTATGGATATTCTTTATTTTCTGGTAGCATAGTTCAGTTTTAACATATGTTAATATAAACATAGATGGATCTTTCCATACATATTTTCTTAGAGCAACCCACGATGAAAAAAATATTTGTGATACTAGTCTTTGTAACTAAACCCTTTCGAGGTCTCCGAAAAAGTTTGGTAGGTCTCCCGTTTTGCTATAGCAGTGCCGTGTTGAAAGTCGTGAGAATTGTCCAAAGGCCTGTCTCAAGCTTTTTTTCCGCCGCTGTTAACTGGCTCTGGAAACTCTTTTCCTGGACTTGCTCCTGCACCGTTATTTTGGTAGTTTGTTCGATATCCCAAGCATTTGGGACACGAGCAATGGTCATCCCACCAGTAACAATGCAAATCCAAAACCTAACTTCCGAAATAACAAAACGAAAAATTTTGGTGGCTAAGAACTGGCTCCTTATCGAGGNNNCATATAGCAGAACTCGGAGGACTCTCGCTATTCGAACTGTGCCCCCCCGTCCCGGGGTTAGGTTGAGGGCAAGTTCGTCAAGAGCCCCGAGCGAGGAATCCTAATATCAGTTATCACCTCCTTCTCCCGGTCCTTTCGGTTCAGGAAATCGGCTACCCAGCGCTCCGGGGCAGCGCGATATTGATTAAAGAATCAAGGTCGATTTGAAAGTTAAGGGGCAAATCTTTTTGGTTTTATTCGGCGGTTGCAACCTTCATATTGTCATCTTGAAAATGGTTGACAATAGTGGATTGTACGCGTATAATGGGATTGATAGACGAATAGTCATCTATCCAAAGGATCTATAAAATTCTCCATCGAATCTATTATGGGATTCACCGGTTAGGATCGATCTAAACCAGTTCTCAAGAAAAAAAGTCTCACTTATGCCAATGTTTATTCTTCTTATGCGACTGTTTATTCTTATGCGAATGTTTATTAAAAAGATTCCAGCGAATCTCTTTCAAGGTCTGGGAACCATGTTTAAGAAGATGGCGTGGAAGGTGTTCCATGCTGTAACGTGGCTATTCGGGGCCTTATTCGGCCTGAGAGGTCCAAATCCTCCGCGTCCCTGAGGTTGCAAAGAATTGACGAGGATTTAGAGTTCAACAAAGCTTTCTTAGCCGAAAAAGAAGGTGAATTCTTCACAAGAATAAACCGGATTGGCCTTTTGGGACACTGTATCGCAAAGAATGGGCCAAAGCAAGAAGGGATGCGGATCCGATTAAACGATACTATCCGTAACCATAAGTCTGTGATCGAATCAAAAGAAATTCCCCGCTTGTACTTCAAGATTGCCCTTTTGGAAAAGGCAAAAGTGAAGCTCCAAGAAGAAAGGGACGCGACCAGATTTTATAGATCTATGAAAGGAGAGGCTGGGGCTGTCCTCTTCTCTGTGAGTATTTTAGCATTTTTTATTTGAAATTCATTTTCATTAAGAATTAGGGCTATTTGGTGGTTGCAACCTTCCATTTTGGTGGTTGCTATTATTGGCATGTTGCCAATAGTCTCTTTATATGATTCTATCATGAGTAGGTAAGATAGATCTATTTATTCACGAATTCCTAGAAGGATCCATAAAAGTAGAAATTATGGACTTCACCGGGTAACGGTAGTTCGACCGTGAACATTTTCACCATACATAAGGGGAGTACTTATGAAAAATCTGGTTTACTTAGTGAGCAAAGCAGGCTTCCTCTTTGGAGGGGTTTTGAGTGGTATCAATTGGTTATGTGGTTTTTTATTCGGCAAACCAAAAGCTCCGTCAACTCCGCCGCGGCCACCAGCGCAAGTGAGGAAAATTGCGAGTGTCATAGAAGATGAAAGTCCAGCTCTATCCCCAAGTAAGTCCCCCGTCGGGGTCTGGGGGCGTAGAGCAAATTGCCGACGCGGGGTCACCTCGAGGGTCCGCGGCTGACCTCGTGTCCAACGAAGCATTCCTCCAAGAGCTGAACCTATTAAAAACGGGACTTAGTAATTTCGATTTCTCGACAATTAGTGATTTGGATTTCTCAAAAATCCTCGACGAAGAACCTTCAACTCCAGATCTATCCACAAGTCCCGCGTCGGGGTCTCGGGGCGTGGATTACTTCTTGGACGAAGAAGCTGACCTCTGGAAGCCGAGCAATCATTCCTAGAAGAGATTGACCGAATACCAGTAGCCGGCGCGGATGAGACTTCGGCCCCAAGGGCAACGCCAATCCAGTCGGGAGAGGTTGAACAGAATGTGGACAAAAGGTTGCAACAGGTCGAGGGGGCTTTGACCCATCACAAAACTATCTTGTCCGAAACAGAAGATGACTTCTTCAAATTCAAAAGAATTCACAGGATCGGAGATCTCGCCGACTGCATACCCAAAAACGGTCCACTCCAAAAAGGAATGCGGATAATGATGACGGAGACTATACTCACACACAAAAGTGAGATAGAATCCAAGTCGATTCCCCGTTTACGTTTGACTATTTCCTACTTGGAAAGGGCAAAGGTGAAGCTCCAAGCAACGAGGGCAAGAGCCCTGAAGCCGAACTTCGCCTCTGGGTCCCGGGGTCTCTAGTTCTGGACCGCTGGGGATCCCCGATCACGGAGAGACTTCCGGTTCCGCAAACCAAGTCATTGCGCCGGGAGAAGAAATGGATATTTAAGGAACTTCGGGTTAATTAAACGACCTAAAATGACTGAAAAAGTAGGGAAAGGGGGGCTTCCTATGTGAGTATTGTATCATTTTGTCTTTCTTATTCCCCCTTTTCTTACTTTTCTTAGCTTTCGAATTTACCTAGATACTAAAGAATCTAGGTAGATTCTTTAGGTAAGGGACAAATCTTTTTGGTTTTATTCCATTTTGGTGGTTGCAACCTTCATATTGGCATGTTGACAATAGTGGATTAGCGGGGTATGATTTTATCATGGATAAATAGATCTATTTATCCACGATCCATAAGGTGGGTTTTTACTTGCCTTCATGCAAATGATGTGTTCCTTGGATTCGCTGTGGCACAAGAGGTCTCCTCTGAAACGGAAAGAGGTCTATCTATTTCTATAAAATAGATAGATAATAACCACAAAAATCTCTTTTGATCTGAGACAGATCGAAAAGAGAAACAAACATTCAATTCAATCACACACAGGATCCATAAAAAAAATTCGAAATTATGGAATTCACCGGGTTATGATATTTCCACCTTAATATCATTAACCATTTTCATTCTCTAGGGAGCTTCGGCTCAAGAGTGAAAAAAAAATGACCATATTGAAAACTCTGTTATCTCTCTTTCTTAGAGGGGTCGTCTTGTGTTGGGGGTTCTTTGGTAGTGTGAATTTCTTTTGGGGTTTTTTCTTCCCGAAAGATTCTTCGAATCCGCCGCGTCCTGCAGCGACTATTTGGGTTCGGGATCTTCCGACTAAAATGGAGGAGGGTGAGATGGAAGAGGGTGAACTCGCGGAAACTGAACTCATGGAGACTGAACTTGAGGAGACTGAACTCGAGGAGATAGATCTGGAAATCAAAACTAAGACTGACCAAGTGTCAGCAAAACAATTCGAATTCATGGAACTATCTACCAAACTACACAAAGGGTATACCCTGCTAAACGCACGACTTTCCTCCTTAAAGTAGGGCGAGCGCCCGAGCGATTTAGTGAAAAGAATGGATGACTATTTGACAAGCGAGCTCAACCGCCGAAAAAAATTGGAGGAATCGATTTCCATCTTACTCGAAGAAATTTCCGTCTTAGAAAAAGAGAAGGCCGAGTTACTAGAGAGGGCCCAGAAGGCTGCTGCTATTGAGCAGTCAAATTCCCGGGGTTAAGTTGAGCCAAAGGTCAATCACCCTGCGGCTCCACAAGGAAGCCCAAAAAGGCCTTTACCCACTTTTTCATTCATTGAGGTTTTCGAATTCCCCCTAAATACTTACACTTCCGTTTCCTTAATCGCATAATATTTCTATATATATAGAAATATTTATAATCCACGCTATTCCCGGGTCGAACTCCGATTACCCATTGAATTTGAATTCCATAATTTCGAAATTTATGGATCCTGCATGAAATTTTTAGTTTATTTCTCGAAAGATTTGCCCCTTAGCTTTCGAATCGACCTAGAGTCTTTAGTATCTCGTTAAATTCGAAAGCTAAGAAAAGGGAGAATAAGAACGAAAAAATGCTAAAATCGAAAATCAAAAGTTTGATCTGTTTTACCGAGAAAGTCTACAGTTATAATCCGCATAGCCCTAATTTTTAATGAAAATGAATTTCAAATAAAAAAATACTCACAGAGAAGAGGGTAGCCCCAGCCCCTCCTTTCAGAGATCTATCCAATTAGTTAGTTTTCTTGTTCCTCTTGGAGCTTCACCCTTGCTTCTTCCAAAAGGGCAATCTTGACGTACAAGCGAGGAATCGCTTTTGAAGCGATCACAGCTTGATGTTCCCCAGACATCCATATATTTGATGAGCCCTTTCCTCAAAGGTCCGTTCTTTGGAATAGAGTTTCCCAAAAGGCCGATCCGGTTAATCCGTGTGAAAAACTCGGATTCCCTTTCGGACAATAGAAGTCGCGTGGATTCTAAAGCTTCATCAACACCTTGGATCCGCACTTCAACAGGTACAACTACAACAGGTGGAAGCGGAGGCCCCGGAGGATTCGGCCCTCGGCCAAAGAATGCTACAAATAGTAATATTAGTCCATATAAAACTTTGCCGATCTTTATCTTCTGAAAGACAAGTTTCACTAGACTTTTCACTACACTAACCGCTTTGGCCGAGACGGTTGTGAGGATTAAAACTATATTCCCCATATGATGACCTCCAATAAATTAGTTGTTTTTTAATTATAGGTTTGTTACCAAGGAAACCTATGCCCGTAGCGTTCATATTCTTGAATTTCTACCCAATCAATAAGTTTCTATTTTTTAGCTTGGCGTGGGTTCATTAAAAAATCCCTGTGCAGGTCCAGAAATACAATCTCCCAGGGTTGGCCTGTTCTTTAGTGTCTCAACAATTCACATGGATTTCTCATGCATTGGGGTTTTGTTGTTGTTGTTGCTCTTCCTCAAGCTTGTGCCGAGCTTCGGTCAAAACCGCCATCTTAAGGTACAAGCGAGGAATCGCTTTTGAAGCGATCACAGCTTGATGTTCCCGAATTCTGACATCCATATATTTGATGAGCCCTTTCCTCAAAGGTCCGTTCTTTGGAATAGAGTTTCCCAAAAGGCCGATCCGGTTAATCCGTGTGAAAAACTCAGATTCCCTTTCGGACAATCGAAGGCGTGTAGACTCTAAAGCTTCATCAACACTGTGGATCCGCGGGTACAGCAGGTGGAAGCGGAGGCGCCGGAGGATTCGGCCCTCGGCCAAAGAATGCTACGAATAGCAAGATTAGGACATGCAAAATTTTGCCTATCTTTATCTTCTGAAACACCAGTTTCACTACACTAACCGCTTTGGCCGAGACGGTTTGTAGTATTAAAATTAGATTTCGAGTCATGGTTAAGAGTCCTTTTTTTTTTATTATCAATCCTATTTATTATTATACACTAAGAATGTATCTTTTGTCAACTATTTTCAGACAATATAAAGGTTTCAACCACCAAATAGACGGTAATTGATTTTACAAAAAATACTCAAAGAGGATAGAACAATCTTTACCTACTTTTTCAGTCATTGAGGTTTTCGAACCTAACCCTCAAGACTTAGTTCCCCTATAGCTGGTGCGGGGAGTCCTGCCCCGCAGCCCGGGACGGGAATCGCCCGGCGCAATCAGGCGATTGCCGGAACCGGAAGTCCCGTCAGGCTCGGGGAGCCGCAGGGTGATCGAACTTGAGACGTCTAATAGCGTAGCGAGAGCCTCCCAAGTTATTGACCTCTATGCCATGCCATCTCTGGGATTTCGGATTTCATCTTCTTTTTTTTTTAGGACCTTGATATCTTCGCGTAAGCGAAGAATCTCCTCCTCCTTGAATTCTATTTGGGGAGGTAGCGTCAATAGATGCGCACGATAGCTTTCCAATGTAGCCGGCGGTCGCTCGCCCCGCTTTAAAGAGGAAAGTTCCTTTTTGATCAAGGTACGCCCTAAACGCAATTCCTGGCGTATGTTGATGCATTGGATCTGGGTTGCGATCAGAAGGTCGGTCTGGTTATTGATCTGCTTAAGGATCTCAATCTTAGTATTATAATACTGGTCTTCCCCTTTCAACTTAAGGATCTCAATCTGAGTATCGTGGTTTGCCCGCTTCAACTTAGCGAGAGACTGTGGGACCGCCCCCTCCAGCGATGTCGGAGACGAAGTCGAATCGCCCGGGTCGACTGTGGCTGTCGTCTGTTCCCCGTCTCTTGAGAATTCTCTGAATTCCGCAACCGCGGGAGGCAGATTTAACGGAGCCTTAGGTTTCGGGGAGAATAACAACCCTAAAATCCCAGACACAACCTTGGTGAAAATCCCGTAGATTACAAAGCCTTCAATCAAACGTTGACCAAGTGCCTTCAACCGTGTGATGAAATTGATGGGTTTCATGAGTGCCATCAAATGGGTCATGATATGACGCATAAATAAATCCTCCGAGCCGCAGCTCTCGATCTACAATACAAAAATGGTTAATGATACAAGTTCGCTAGTTTCTCTAACTAGATACTTATCTAAATAGAATATGGGATTCTATGGGATCAATCAAATCGTAAATAGGTATGCATAGAGCCAGAAAGGGGGGAATAAGAAAGAAAAAATGACACAATACTCACCTAGGACAGCTTCCCTTTGGTTCAAGAAACCTTCTCACTGCGCCAGGAGAAGGAGAATCCATCGCTGGGGGGCAGGACGATAGCTCCCCGGCGACCCCGGACGAGCTATAGTGGAACTAAGTATTTAGGGGGAATTCGAAAACCTCTCTTACGATATAGATTCGAATGAGGGTTCGGATAGAAAGGTACCAATCAGTACGAATTCTTCTTTCTTCGGATATTGTATGTTGTAAAAAAGGTTCCCCTAAAAAAGAACCTATCCCATTTTTACCTAGGAATATTCTATGCGAGGCACGCGTATCCCTATTGTATGTTATCAAGGAAGTATCATCTAGGGAATAAATAGAATAAAATAAAAAGAATAATCCGAACAATACATGTCTTTCACATCCAACTCTAAACAATGAGTAACCTCTTCATTTTTGAATGGCGGTTCCAAAGAAACGTACTTCTCTGTCAAAAAAGCGTATTCGTAAAAATATTTGGAAAAGAAAGGGGTATTGGGCAGCGAGAAAAGCATTTTCATTAGCGAAATCTATTTGTACCGGGAATTCGAAAGGCTTTTGTGGGAGCAAAGAAAAGTATACTGGTAAGGCCAAAGGCTTTGGTACGAGCAAAGAAAAGGATACCGGTAAGCCCAAAGGCTTTGGTACGAGCCAAGAAAAGGATACCGGTAAGGCGAAAGGCTTTGGTACGAGCAAACAAAAGTATACCGGTAATGCAAAATTTTATACGAGAAAAAAAGAACCAAGTCTTGGAAGAATTTGAATCAATATGACTCTCTGAATTGTCATTTCAAAAATGAAGGATTCCCATTAACTCATATTTTTCTTTTCAACGGATCAATACGAGACGGGACTGGTTATTGCCGTATGCAGAATAAGAAATCCTCCGCTTACTGTATTCTCAATTTTTTGACGAAGTAGTGAAGGACAAGATACAAAGTTTTAGCTTTCTTTATAGTAGGTTTTTCTAATTTGTGAGATGGGGGTTGTCATTTTCCTCATCGATTCACTTTTCATAATACACTAACTAAAAGAAAAGTCTTCTTTTTCCTTTAGGAAGGATTTTTTTGGATTATGTATTCCTAATATGTAGTCCAAATAAAGGGTCCTATATTTGGGCTGTGGAATCCATCAAGATCTATATCTATATATAGATCTTGAGAGCTTTCTTTTCTTTAGAAATAGATAATCTTTTTTTTTTTGAAGTACGCTAAAATTCCGATAAAGATTGAAACCTTTTAGTTCTATGCCTGGATAGAGGACAGAACTATCTAGTTCCAACTGCTGCATTTCCATTCCAGGCGAAGTGAAACCAACGGAAAGCTCTTTGTGAAAGTGAAACCTAACACCCTACGATCCCACAATACTCAATACTAATGATTGTTGAACGTTCAATTAGTAATTTGAACGAGTGTTTTTTCATTGATTGTCAGATTCCCTAAAAAAGATTTGATTGAATTGACTCCTTAGAATCTCGACGATTGAATAGGGATGGGCTATTATGTTTTCGAGTAAGCCGCCATGGTGAAATCGGTAGACACGCTGCTCTTAGGAAGCAGTGCTAGAGCATCTCGGTTCGAGTCCGAGTGGCGGCATCTTCTAAAAGAGATACAATAAGTCCTATAATGAATAATGAATGGAATTCCTCATTTCCATTCCAGTCTTGAAGGATCCCCCTTTTCTTTTTTATTTTAGGATTTTTTTTTATGATATTCTCGACTTTAGAACATATATTCACTCACATTTCTTTTTCAATCGTTTCAATTGTAATTACGATTTATTTACTAACCTTATTATTAGTCTACGAAACGCTAGGACTCTATAATTCGTCAGAAAAAGGCATGATAGCTACCTTTTTCTGTATAACAGGATTGTTAGTTACTCGTTGGATTTCTTCGGGGCATTTCCCCTTAAGTGATTTATATGAATCATTAATGTTTCTTTCGTGGGGTTTTTCCATTATTCATATGGTTCCACATTTTAGGAACCAAAAAACCCATTTAAGCGCAATAACCGCGCCAAGTACTATTTTGACTCAAGGCTTTGTTACTTCAGGTCTTTTAGCAGAAATGCATCAATCCACAATATTAGTACCTGCTCTCCAATCTCAGTGGTTAATGATGCACGTAAGTATGATGGTATTGAGCTATGCAGCTCTTTTATGCGGCTCGTTATTCTCAGTAGCGCTTCTAGTCATTACATTTCGAACACGCATAGATATTTTTGGCAAAAGAAATCATTTATTAACAGGGTCGTTTGTTTTTGATGAGAGCCAATACGCAAATGAAAGAGGCAGTGTTTTACGAAACACTTTTTTTCTTTCATTTAGAAATTATCACATGTATCAGTTGATTCAGCAATTGGATCGTTGGAGTTATCGTGTCATTAGTCTAGGGTTTCTCTTTTTAACCATAGGTATTCTTTCGGGCGCGGTATGGGCTAATGAGGCATGGGGGTCATATTGGAATTGGGACCCCAAGGAAACTTGGGCATTTATTACTTGGACCCTATTTGCAATTTATTTACATATGAGAACAAATCAAAATTTTCAAGGCACGAATTCTGCAATTGTGGCTTCTCTTGGATTTCTTATAATTTGGATATGTTATTTTGGGGTCAATCTATTAGGAATAGGATTACATAGTTATGGCTCATTCACATTAACATCGAATTGAAGAAGCGACCCAATCCACAGGAACATAGTCTGAAGTTTGTGTGAGTTTTTGAGAACCATTTGAATCCAGTAGTGATTCAAATGGTTCTCAAAAACTCCAAACGTATCTGATTCGAATGGACTTCATTTTATTTTTCCTTAAGATAAGGAAAAAGAATACTTCTTTTTTTTCATTGTCCAGCGAATGGTTTTTGAAATCATAGCATTATTTTCTATCTTATTCATGAAAACTATCTTATCTATAAAAGTAATTAGATAGGATAGCTTCTACCTTGTCAACGGATAGTGAGAGAAGGAAATCCGGATAAATACCAATCCCTATTACGGGTAGAAAGATACAGATCGAAACAAAAAGTTCTCGTGGTCCAGAATCCAAAAAAGAAGAGTTTGGGGCAGGAAATTGCTTGTATCCATAGAACATCTGGCGTGACATAGATAATGAATAAATAGGAGTTAATATCATTCCAATTGCCATTACAAAAGTAATGAGTATTTTTGGCATTAAAAGAGATTTTGGACTGGTAATTATTCCAAAAAAGACTACCAATTCGGCAACAAAACCACTCATTCCCGGCAATGCAAGAGAAGCCATCGAGAAGCTACTGAACATTGTAAATATTTTAGGCATTGGGATAGCTATTCCGCCCATTTCGTCGAGATAAACAAGACGTATTCTATCGTAACTCGTTCCTGCCAAGAAAAAAAGCGCACCACCAATAAATCCGTGAGAAATGATTTGTAAAATAGCTCCATTCAGTCCTGTCTCGGTTATAGAACCAATTCCTATAATTGTAAAACCCATATGAGATACAGAAGAATAGGCTATTCTCTTTTTTAAATTGCGTTGGCCAGGAGATGTTGAAGCTGCATAGATTATTTGAACTGTACCTATTATCATCAACCATGGAGAAAATATAGAATGAGCGTGGGGTAAGAATTCCATATTGATCCGAACCAATCCATACGCTCCCATTTTTAATAAGATTCCGGCTAGAAGCATACACGTACTGTAATGTGCCTCCCCATGGGTATCTGGTAACCATGTATGTAGGGGTATAATCGGTGATTTGACAGCATAAGTAATAAGAAATCCAAAATAGAATATTATTTCCAATGCCACCGGATACGATTGATTCGCTGAGGTTTCAAAATGTAAGGTTGCTTCGTTGGAACCATAGAAACCCATGCCCAGAACTCCCATTAATAGAAAAACAGAACCCCCTGCAGTGTACAAAAGAAACTTTGTAGCTGAGTACAAACGTTTCTTTCCTCCCCACATGGATAGAAGTAAGTAAACAGGAATTAATTCTAACTCCCACATGATAAAAAAAAGTAAAAGATCTCGAGAAGAAAATGATCCTATTTGGCCGCTGTACATTGCTAAAATCAGGAAATGGAACAATCGTGAATCCCGGGTCACTGGCCGAGCCGCTAAAGTCGCTAAAGTAGTGATGAATCCCGTCAGTAAAACGGGGCCTATGGAAATTCCATCGATTCCGAGTCTCCAGTGAAAATCCAAAAAATGGATCCATCTAGAATCCTGTTCTAATTGGATTAAGGGATCGTCAAATTGGAAATGATAACAGAATGCATAGGTCGTTAGAAGTAGTTCTATTGTGCATATAGAGAGAGTATACCACCTAATCATCTTATTTCCCCTATGAGGAAAAAAGAAAATGGAAGAACCCGCGGATATCGGCAAAATCACAATTATTGTTAACCAAGGAAAAGAATTCGTGGTAAAGACAAGATACACTTTGACCAAAAAACCCGTGCTCGAAATAATCTTTTTGATTAAGTACGGGTTTTTGTCGGTAAGGAGAAAAAAATGGGTTCAAGTAGAGTTTTCTAGAACGTATCAATAAGCTAGCCCCATGCTTCGCGTTGTCTCATGCCATAAATAAACCCGGACACTCAAAAAATCTGTTGGACAAGCGGATTCACACCTCTTACAACCTACACAGTCTTCTGTTCTTGGGGCAGAAGCAATTTGCTTAGCTTTACATCCGTCCCAAGGTATCATTTCTAATACATCTGTGGGGCAGGCTCGCACACATTGAGTACACCCTATACATGTATCATAAATCTTTACTGAATGTGACATGGTATCTATCCACTTTTTGAACGTCATAAATTTTCGATCTAGTAAAATCATAAAGGAATCATATATGGTAGACACCAGACGAATCGAGGGTTTACCAGAATCGATTTCGAATCAATCTACTTCGGGATCTGCTCATGATAGCGGTCCAAGATACTTTGATTTATTACGTTTTAGCAAACATGGGCCTATGTTTGTTTCTATCGTACATACCAATTTTAATTGGTGAATATTCTATTCAGTATTTATATGATTACCGCTATTTCGTCAGCAAGTTCGATTGATTGATACGAGTGGATTTTCTGTTACGATGAATTGATGAAACAATAGCAGGTCCAATAGCGGCTTCAGCGCCTGCAATAGCTATCACAAAAATAGCGAAAATGTCTCCTTTTAATTGGCGACTATCAAAGAAATCAGAAAATGTTACGAAATTCAAATTAACCGCATTCAGTATAAGTTCAAGACACATAAGTGCTCTAACCATATTTCGACTTGTGATCAAGCCATAAATACCGATAGAAAATAAATAGGCACTCAAAACAAGTTCATGTTCAAGCATCATTGACCAACCCCTCATCAATCTGGATTTATTTGCTTTCAATAGGAACAAAAACTCCACCTTAATCCATTTGATTGCCTAGAATCTCACAAGTGCAGAACAAAGGAAGGTATTGGTACTAGAATAGATTGAACTAAAACCATTTCCATTTTATACATGAAAAATAGAAAAATGGAATTGAAGTGAAGGAAAATGGGTGTGATAAGAAGGAAGTCTTTTGAGAGGACAGAACTCTTTCATTCGAAGTCTTTCTTTTTATTACTGACGGGCCATAACAATTGCACCTATCAAGGCAACTAAAAGAATTATAGAAATGAGTTCAAAGGGAAGAAAAAAATCTGTTGATAAATGAGTCCCAATTTGTTGACCATTATTTAAAAAATCCTGCTCTAAAATCTGGTTTGATCTTGTAGTCCAAATAATACCGTACCATGAAGTATCTGGGACAGTAGTAATTAGTGAAACAAAAAGACTTGTACAAACCAGGGAAGTTACTCCTTCTCCAACGGTCCAAAGACCGAAATCCTTGTAATATTCTGAGTCATTCATGAACATCACAGCGAATACGATTAACACATTTATGGCCCCCACGTAAATAAGGAGCTGTGCAGCAGCTACAAAATGGGAATTCGATGGAATATGGAATAGGGATATACAAACCAGAACCAACCCCAAGGAAAAGGCAGAAAAAATGGGATTGGTAAGTAATACCACTCCCAGACCTCCTAATAGAAGAACCGATCCCAAAAATACTAAAAGAAAATCATGTATTGGTCCAGTGAAATCCATTATATGTCAAATAATAGAGAAATAAAATGTTTCATGATCTTTTTGACCAGACCGGGAAAAATAGGTTACCCGACTCTTTTTCGGATATGCTCTGAATGGAATCCAATCCTAGATTGGGGGTTGATATAGAAATTTTATATATAATAGTATTAATTTAGAGAGATGTAGATTTCGAAAAATCACGGATAATGTATTTTTGCAAGACATGATTCTGAGCAATGAATCTGAAATCAATAGCTAGGACTTTTACTTATTCGCCGAGCAAAATGGAAGATTTGCTCCTTTAGTAATAGTAATCGGAAATTGGAGTAATTGGTAATCGAATCAAGCGGTTTACCCATTTTTTATTTGATTTGAGTCGAAGTCATAATGGTTCGAATTACGGAATTTCCAATTACTGACATTGGTAACCGACCCAAGGCAATTTGATTATAATTCAATTCGTGACGATTATAAGTAGAAAGTTCATATTCCTCAGTCATTGATAAACAATTTGTTGGACAATACTCGACACAATTACCACAAAATATACATATTCCGAAATCAATACTATAATTAAGTAATCGTTTCTTTCGAATGTCCGGTTCCAATCTCCAATCAACAATGGGTAGATCTATAGGGCATACACGAACACATACTTCACAAGCAATGCATTTATCAAATTCAAAGTGGATTCGACCGCGGAAACGCTCTGATGGAATCCATTTTTGATAGGGATAGTGAATAGTTACAGGTAAACGACTCGTGTGAGATAAGGTAATTATGAAACTTTGGCCGATATACCTTGCAGCTCTTACAGCTTGGTGACCATAATTCATAAACCCAGTTATCATAGGAAGCATATTGTGAATCTCTATGAATAATTGAAATTTTCTTTCTCTTGTTTGAGAAAACTTATGAATCTAGAATACAATGAATGTCTTATGTCTTTACAGCGAAAAGAGTTGGGAAGAAGTTGTCAATAATAAATTACCGAGAGAAATAGGTAAAAGAAATTTCCACCCAAGATTTAATAATTGGTCCATTCTCATCCTAGGCAAAGTCCATCTTGTTGTGATAGAAATAAACAGGAACAAATAAGCTTTAGCTAATGTAATCAAAGTACCCATTATTGTTCCAAAGACTCCATCCAGTTCATTTATTGCGAACAAATTAGGAATCAATATGAACGGAAAATTCCAACCGCCTAAGTAAAGAACTGTTACAAATAATGAAGAGACTAGTAGATTTAGATAGGAAGCAACGTAAAATAAACCAAATTTAATACCCGAATATTCGGTTTGATAACCTGCTACTAATTCTTCCTCGGCTTCTGGTAAATCAAAGGGTAATCTCTCACATTCGGCTAGGGAAGAAATTATAAAAACCGTAAATCCTATAGGTTGACGCCACAGATTCCAACCCCAAAAACCATATTTGGACTGTGCCTCAACTATTTCAACTGTACTTGAACTGTTAGATAATCATAGTCGATGATAACATCACTGCTGCCGTCGCTATTGCAGAACCGTACATGAGACTTTCACCTCATACGGCTCCTTGGTGGTCATCATAAAAAAATCTAAGGACGGGCTCATTATTATCTCGATATGGTAGTTGAGTAGATAGAGTAAAGATGGATCAGAGAGTCCCCCATTATACCAATCCAATTCTGTCTGCTATAATAAGAAAAAGGTGCTTCTGAATTGATCTCACCCTTTACTATTTCAAATGTATATTTCGAATTTCAAAAATTAAATTTCTCTTCGTTCACTAATAACTTAATCCTTCACGAAAATACTCATTGTATCAATAGCTAGTTCGACCCTTTTTCGATTACGAAAAAGGATTAGGCATTACATTAGTTCATGAATCATGATAATAATTCTATTTGTATGAATATAGATAAAATATTTCGTATTTTTCTTTTCTATTGCATATTTCTTTCGTTCCGGTTCTTCTTTCACATTTCATAGAAAAAGACAGGGAAGCTCTAAAAAAAAAAAAAGGTTACTTCGTTTCTGATAGCTATTTCTTTAACCAGTGGGTAGGAGGATACTCAGGATCGGGATCCTGGGGAAGTACTGCTTGATCGTTTCTACTAACTTAAAGCCCCCACCCCAATTCCTTTTATGCAGAGAGCCCTATTTAGGTAACTTAGATTATCTCCATTACAAATCCATTATGTAACTTAGTGTTCCTAACCGCCCACTCATTTTTACCCAAAAATAAATATGAAAAACTTCTGTAAACTGTGGAAAAAAGCAGGAAGGGGATTGAGGATTGTAATTTTGTTCAAAATAAAAATAGCACGCCAGGCGTGTCGGAGTCTATTCGACGTTGTCAAGTACTTAAAATTTCTTTATTCTCGAGGATTCGTTTCCGAAAAAGGGCTTTACTCGCCCGAAGTAGGAAAATAGCTCCTAGAGCTTTTTCTTAGATTCTGTGAATTGCTAGAGATCCTGATTGAGATTTTTATTATTTTTCATCTCATTACCTGCTTTATCTTGACGGCGTTAATTAAATTTTTCAGTTGGGTAATTCGGTGGAGTTTACGTCCTGAAGTTATTGTTTTTTTCGGCTCCACTTTTCTAGCTATTTGCACATTTTTTTGACCAAATTTTGGTCACAGGGTCACAGATGGAATTTCTCTAATGACAATAAATGAAAGTGGTAGAGAAGACAAGAAAAAAAAAATATTACATCAAATTCATTTTTATTTCTATTATATATATTTCTATTATACATATATTTTATTTAGTAGATAAAATATATATATAATAGAAATATTATGTGATTGAGGAAACGGAAATGTAAGTATTTAGGGGGAATTCTCAGGACTGTCTTATTCTATATATTTCCATAGTAAAAAGAAAATCCAAAGGGAGGTGTTTTGGATGGTTAAATTGTTTCGACTAGCTACTCTAGTCCGTTTATGTATGCAGATAAGCAATTCAGTCGTTGTGTCCGGACTTTATTATGGATTTTTGACCGCAGGGACCATAGGGCCCTCGTATCTCTTGCTTCTCCGAGTTCGGGTTATGGAAGAAGGAAGCGAGAAGGATGTATCATCAATCACTGGGTTTCTTATGGGGCAGCTCATCATGTTCATATCGATCTATTATGCACCTCTCCATCTAGCATTAGGTAGACCTCATACAATAACTATCCTAGGTCTACTCTATCTTTTGATTTATTTCTTTTGGCGCAATGAGAAAGAAGACTTTTTTGATTCGGTAGCGACTACCGGAAATGTAATGCGTAATTTAGACACTCAATATGTATTCCTTATTAATATAATTTTTCCACTATTCAACCATTTCGTTTTGCCGAGTTCGACCTTACCCCGATTAATCAGTATTTATATGTTTCGATGCAACAACAAGATGTTATTTTTAACAAGTAGTTTTGTTGGTTGGTTCATTGGTCACATTTTCTGCATGAAAGGGTTTGAGTTGGTATTATTCTGGATACGGCAAAATCGTTTTATTAGATTGAATAGGTACTATGCGGCAGAGTTTCGAAATTCTTTGGAGCGAATCTTTACTATTCTAGTATTTATCTCCTGTGTCTACTATTTAGACAGAATTCCATCACCTATTAGGACTGAGGATAAGAAAAAGAAACAAAAAAGAACCTTGGCAACAGTAGAAAGGAGGCAAAGTGCGGGCGAAACAGATATAGAAACTACTTTCAAACATGGGCAAAAAAGATTCGCCGAGGCAGACCTTTCCCTTTTTTCGGCAGATTCGGACAACCTAGATGAAAAACGAAAAGAAAAGAAAGACTTCTTCTATTTCTGTTCAGAAACGCCTCTTGTGACTTTTCTTTTCGACTATAACCGATGGAATCGACCATTGCGATATATAAAAATTGGTGGATTTCAAAAGGCTCTAAGAAATGAAATGTCAGACTATTTTTTTTATATAGGCCGAAGTGATGGAAACCAAAGAATTTCTTTTACATATCCACCAAGTTTGGCAACCTTTTTTGAAATGATAGAAAGAAAGGGGTTTTTGTCCACACCAGAAAAACTCTCCTCTAATGAACTGTATAATCATTGGATTTATACCAATGAACAAAAAAGAAATAGCCTGAGCAACGAACTTTTATATCGAATTGACGCTCTAGAAAGGGGGTCTCTTGATCTGGATGTACTCGCGAAAAGGACTCGATTATGTAATGATAAGACTGCACAAAAATGCTTGCCTAAAAGGTATGATTCTTTTTTGAATGGACCCTCTCGCGGAACAACCCCAAAATTATCCCCAAGCGTTAAGAAGGAAAATTCTACCCCGACAGGGAATTCCAACGAAACAGTGTGGATAAACAAGTTTCATGGTACCCTTTTCCCTGATTACCAAGAATTTGAACAAAAACTAGCTACATTTGAGGAAAAATCAGTATTGGCAAACCAAGGAAAAATGAATTCGGAAAATCAAGTGCAATATTTCTTCGGTGCAACTACAACTGAACGAAAGAATCAAACAATTCAAAAAAACACGAAGAAGGGACTTGACTTAAACGAAATTGGGAAAAAGGTTCCTCGATGGACATACCAATTGCTCGACGATTCAAAGGAAATGGACCTGACGGAAGAACACCCAGACTGGTCTCAGATTATTTCAAGAAACTTCAAAACTATATTCCTGTTGGATTGGAAAAACTATTATACGAAGCGGGGGAAGGCAGAGGAGTATGATGATGAGGATAAGGATACTGAGGAGATTTTAATACGTTATGCGAAACACTCAGATTTTAATCGAGATTTAATCAAAGGATCCGTACGCGCTCAAAGACGTAAAACAGTTATTTGGAAACTATTTCAAACACATTTGCATTCCCCGCTTTTTTTGGACAGAATAGACACAATTTTCTCCCCAATACTGAAAATTATGAATCCAATCTTTAAAATCTTTAGGAATTGGATAGGAAAAGGCGCGAAAGTGCAAATTTGGGATTACGAGGAAGATGAATCACAAGAAACAGAGGACGAGGCACAAGAAAGAGAGGACGAGGCGGAGACCGAGGCAGAAAAAAGGGAGCACGCGGAGGAGGAGCGACTAGAAATAGCAGAACTGTGGGAGCGTACTCCGCATGGGCACGCAATAAGAGGGTTTCTGTTACTAGCCCACTCAATTCTTAGAAAATATATTATATTACCCTCATTGATTATAGCCAAAAACTTTAGCCTTTTTTTATTATTTCCATTTCAATTCCCCCAAAAATTATCCAGGTGGTACAAAGATTGGGACGAAGATTGGAAGGCGTGGGGCAGAGAAATTCATGTTAACTGTACGCACAATGGCGTTCCAATATCCGAAACAGAATTTCCGCAAAACTGGTTAACAGACGGTATGCAGAGAAAAATCCTCTTCCCTTTCCGTTTTCGGTACAGTTTTCACCTACGACCCCATCATAAACGGAAAGATCCAATGCAAAAAAAAAGAAAAAAAGTAAAATCTTCTTTTTTAACAATTTGGGGACTGGAAACGGAATGGCCTTATGGTACTCCTCGAAAAGAACCTCATCCTTTTGAACCTATTTATAAAGAATTTAAAAAACGAATTAGAGAATCGACCAAGCAATGTTTTCAATTGTTAAAAAAAAAAGCAAAATGGATTCTAGATCTGTTTAGCAAAATCAAACAACTTGAAAAAGCAAATCTAAATAAAAAATTTGGAGTGAGGGAAGGGTATGAATTGAGTGAAACTCAAAATGATAAAAATTTTCTAATAAGTAATCAGATGTTTGATGAATCGTCTAGTCGAATTCAATCAATAGATTGGACAAAATCTTCACTTACAGAACAAAAAATAAAGGATCTATCCGATAGGATAAGTACAATCAGAAATCAAATTGAAAAAATAACAAACGACGAGAAAATCAAATTTCTAATACCTGATATAAATATTAGTCTTAGCGAGGCGAGTTTTGCTGAGAAAAGATTAGAGTCGTCAAAAAACCTTTGGCAAATAGTAAAAAGAAGAAGTGTGCGATTAATAAGGAAAGGGCGCGTTTTTTTGGTATTTTTCATTGAAAATATTCTCTCTCAAATTCTCATTCGTATTTCGAGTGATATTGTAGAAATGCATCTTGAATTACTTCAATTAAAAAAAAGAATTCTGGATACATACAGTTACTTTAACAGTTACTTTAAGCTAACAAATTACGAAGGAATTGTGGAAAATACAATTCATTGGATTTCGACTATAAAAAATAAGTTTTCTAATATTGGTGATAAAAATTTAAAGAATTTTTGTGGGATAGTTCCCTTTTCACAAGCATATGTATTTTACAAATTATCACAAATCCCAGGTATTCACAAATATCCCTTGAAATCCGTCCTTCAATCTTCCCGAACATCTTTTTTTCTTAAAGAGAGAATCAAGAATTTTTTTGGAACACAAGGAATATTTCATTTAGAATCAATGCATAAAGAACATGGAAATGCAGAAATGACTGCATGGAAAAATTGGTTAAGCGCGCACTATCAATATGATTTATCTCAGACTAGATTGTCTAAATTTATGTCGCAAAAGTGGCGAAATCGGATCAATCAAAGTTGTAAGGTTCAAAATATAGATTTAACAAGTTTGGATTCATATGAGAAAAACCACTTAATTATTTTTGAGAAACAAAAAGAAAAAGCAGCTTCATTATCCGTTAAAACAAAAACAGAGAAATTAAAAAAACATTACAAATATGATCTTTTCTCCCATAAATATATTCATTATGAAGAAAGGAAGGATTTTTCTAGTTATGGATTGCCGTTACAAGGAAATGAAGGTCGAGGGATTCCCTCGAAGTACATAACGTATAAACCTGATTTTTTTTCTATTCGGAGATATATTAGAAAAAATCCGGATAGAAAATATTTGGATTGGCAAATCATCCGTTTTATAAAGACGAGCCATATTGAGGCCTGGATCAATAAAAAAATTAAGATTGCGACTCATTATTTTCCAATAATTAATACACTTGATAAGAAAGATATTTTTTATCACGTGATTCATAAACAATTCAACTTATCCCAAAACAAAAATAAAAACAAGAATATAAAAAATAAACAAAAAAACCATCTGTTTGACTGGATGGGAATGAATAAAGCAAAACTAACTCAAACTCAGCGCAGTAAGAAATCAATTTATGAAAAATATAGGATGAACCCATGGATCATACCAATCAAATTACTTCTTTTCGAGTTTAATAAGAATCAAAACATTCGTGATAGTCGTGAAAAAGGAAATACCAAACAAAAATTAGAGAATCAAAAAAAAGAAGCAAAAAAACAGCCTGGCCAAGAGAATCTTAGATCAACTCGACCAAACCAAAGGAAACCTAAACCAAATCAAACAAAACAAAGGAAGCCTAAATCAAATCAAACAAAACAAAGGAAGCCTAAATCAAATCAACAACAAGATGTGAACCAAGAGTCTGGCGGATTAGACATTAAAAAAGATAGAAAGAAAAAGCACGGGAAGAAGAAGAAGTGGAAACCACCAACCGACCTAGATATCTTCCTGAAAAAAAAAAGTTACGTCGGTTTTCAGTTGACATGGACCAATATTTTTGAGGAAAATGTAATCACTGTTATCAATATTTGTAATTTCCTGCTTAGGATGAGAGATCCAAAGGAAGTGGCTATATCCTTTTTTCGAAGAAAAGAAATGCCTCTGTCGATTCTAAAGTATCATAAACCTAAACTTACTTTGGAAAGTAAACCTGAACTTACTCTGAAACGTAAACCTACTCTAGAAAGTGAAGCTGAACCGCCAATTCTCTTTCCTAAAGCGCTAAAAAGTGGAGAAATACTAATCAAACTAGTCCGTTTGCCTAGAAAATGGGATGGTCCATTGATTCTATACCAAACCATAGCTATTTCACTGATCCATAAGAATAAGCGCCCTTATAATATTACTAGAAAAACAAATCGAAAATGCCGAAAAAAAGAAAAACGAAGTGTTGATAGGAATGCTTTTTCTGAATTTATTAAAAAAGAGGAAAAGATGGTTGGGAATATAGATGAAAATCCTTATGATTTGCTTGTTCCTGAAAACATTTCATCTCCTAGACGTCGTAGAGAATTGCGAATTCTACTTTGTTTAAATTCTGGGAAGGAAAATTTGGGTGTTGGGGATAAAAAGAAAGTATTTTGCACCGAGAACAACGTAAGGAACTGTGGTCTACTTTTAACTAATAGCAAGCATCTTGATATAGAGCCAACGCAATTCATTAAATTAAAATTTTTTCTTTGGCCAAATTACCGATTAGAAGATTTAGCTTGTATGAATCGCTATTGGTTTGATACCAGTAATGGTAGCCGTTTCAGTATGTTAAGAATACAGATGTATCCACGCTTGAGAATTCGTTGATGATAAACTTTCTATATTCTATATGGATCACCATACCTGGTATGATATGATATAGGAATAGAGATATCCAGACCTTATGCTTTGCTGTTTTATATTCTGGTACATTATACTAATTTGATGACCTAAGATTTTTATAATCTTAGGTCAAAATTATTTTTTTGTTGGTTTTGGGGTTTTCTAGGTGGAAAACTATAATAGCCCTTATACTTACTATGCGTAGACGAATCCAATTTTAAATTGGATTGATTATTAATTCAATTAACTGTATCTCAAATAAAAATGAATGTCATTCTTTTTATTGATTGGTAAAACCCATATCTGTAATCTGTAGAAACTTAAAACTAAAAAAGGGAGAAGGATTCTTTTTATGGTAAAAAGTACATTTATCTCAGTTATTTCGCAAGAAGAAAGCAAGGGGTCTGTTGAATTTCAAGTATTTAGTTTCACCAATAAACTAAAGAAAGTGACTTCACATTTGAAATTACACAAAAAAGACTATTTATCTCAGAGAGGTCTACAAAAAACCCTCGGAAAACGTCAACGGTTGCTGGCGTATTTGTCAAATAAAAATAGAGTACGTTATAAAGAATTAATAAATCAGTTAGATATTCGGGAGTTAAAAACTCGTTAAGTTAAGTGATAAGTTAATTGGAAGATCTCTTGTTGCATTATTTGATTTTTCAGAGCTTGGATTTTGATGAACTTTATTTCGTTTTTAGCAATTCATAGAATACCGATGAAAAAGCATATGAATGTACCGACTACAAAAAAAGACCTCATGATAGTGAATATGGGTCCTCACCACCCATCAATGCATGGGGTTCTTCGCCTTATCATTACTCTCGACGGTGAAAATGTTATTTATTGTGAACCTATATTAGGTTATTTACACAGAGGGATGGAAAAAATTGCGGAAAACCGAACAATTATACAATATCTCCCTTATGTAACACGTTGGGATTATTTAGCTACTATGTTTACAGAAGCAATAACAGTAAACGCCCCAGAACGTTTGGGAAATATTCAAGTACCTAAAAGAGCTAGCTATATTAGAGTCATTATGTTGGAATTGAGTCGCATAGCTTCTCATCTGTTATGGCTTGGCCCTTTTATGGCAGATATTGGTGCGCAGACGCCTTTTTTCTATATTTTCAGAGAGAGAGAATTGATATATGATCTATTCGAAGCTGCCACAGGTATGCGACTAATGCATAATTTTTTCCGTATCGGAGGAGTTGCTGCTGATTTACCTCATGGTTGGGTAGATAAATGCTTGGATTTCTGTGAGTATTTTTTAACAGCAATTGCTGAATATCAAAAGCTTATTACGCGGAATCCCATTTTTTTGGACCGAGTTGAAGGAGTGGGCATTGTTAGTGGGGAGGAAGCCATAAATTGGGGTTTATCTGGGCCAATGCTACGGGCTTCCGGACTCCAATGGGATCTTCGTAAAATTGATCATTATGAGTGTTACGACGAATTTGATTGGGAAGTACAATGGCAACAAGAGGGGGATTCATTAGCCCGTTATTTTGTCCGAATCAGTGAAATGGCGGAATCCATAAAAATAATTCAACAAGCTCTAGAAGGACTTCCGGGGGGCCCCTATGAGAATTTAGAAGTCCGGCGCTTTCGCAGAGAAAGGGATTCGGAGTGGAATGATTTTGACTATCGATTCATTAGTAAAAAACCATCTCCGACTTTTGAATTGTCGAAACAAGAGCTTTATATGAGAGTGGAGGCTCCAAAGGGAGAATTAGGAATTTTTGTGATAGGGGATCAAAGCATTTTTCCCTGGAGATGGAAAATTCGTCCACCGGGTTTTCTCAATTTGCAAATTCTTCCTCAGCTAGTTAAAAGAATGAAATTGGCTGATATTATGACGATACTAGGTAGTATAGATATCATTATGGGAGAAGTTGATCGTTGAAATGATAATTGATACGACGGAAGTCCGGGCTATTAATTCTTTTTCCCGATTGGAATCCTTAAAAGAGGTGTATGGTCTCACACGCTTCCTTATCCCTATTTTTACTCCTCTATTTGGAATCACAATAGGGATACTCATAATTGTGTGGTTAGAAAGAAAAATATCTGCAGGAGTACAACAACGTATTGGACCGGAATACGCAGGTCCTTTTGGAATTCTTCAAGCTATAGCAGATGGGACAAAATTACTTTTCAAAGAGGATCTTCTCCCATCTAGAGGAGATATTCGTTTATTCAGTATCGGACCGTCCATAGCAGTTATATCCATTTTACTAAGTTATTCAGTAATTCCTTTCAGCTATCGGCTTGTTCTAGCAGATCTCAGTATAGGTGTTTTTTTATGGATTGCCATTTCAAGTATTGCTCCTTTTGGACTTCTTATGTCAGGATATGGTTCGAATAATAAATATTCCTTTTTAGGTGGTCTACGAGCTGCTGCTCAATCAATTAGTTATGAAATACCATTAACTCCATGTATTTTATCCATATCTCTACGTGCGATTCGTTTGGACATGAGCTGTTACCTATTTCTTTTATTTCTCGGAAAGGAGTGAAATGTATTGAATAGATATCTTCATTTTTTGATTCATCATTCTGGGTAATGAACTCAATCAGATAAGTTCTATGAGTGAAACAAAACAGCTTATAAATTTGCAGTAAAAAGATTAAGTCTCATTCCCTATGTACAAGACTTAAGCATCAATAAGCAGAATAAATTATCCCAAGATTAGTTTCTATGAAGTTTTCACTATTGTCGGTCATACCGGGGGTTGAGTAAAAATGAGTGGGCGGTTAGGAACACTAAGTTACATAATGGATTTGTAATGGAGATAATCTAAGTTACCTAAATAGGGCTCTCTGCATAAAAGGAATTGGGGTGGGGGCTTTAAGTTAGTAGAAACGATCAAGCAGTACTTCCCCAGGATCCCGATCCTGAGTATCCTCCTACCCACTGGTTAAAGAAATAGCTATCAGAAACGAAGTAACCTTTTTTTTTTTTTAGAGCTTCCCTGTCTTTTTCTATGAAATGTGAAAGAAGAACCGGAACGAAAGAAATATGCAATAGAAAAGAAAAATACGAAATATTTTATCTATATTCATACAAATAGAATTATTATCATGATTCATGAACTAATGTAATGCCTAATCCTTTTTCGTAATCGAAAAAGGGTCGAACTAGCTATTGATACAATGAGTATTTTCGTGAAGGATTAAGTTATTAGTGAACGAAGAGAAATTTAATTTTTGAAATTCGAAATATACATTTGAAATAGTAAAGGGTGAGATCAATTCAGAAGCACCTTTTTCTTATTATAGCAGACAGAATTGGATTGGTATAATGGGGGACTCTCTGATCCATCTTTACTCTATCTACTCAACTACCATATCGAGATAATAATGAGCCCGTCCTTAGATTTTTTTATGATGACCACCAAGGAGCCGTATGAGGTGAAAGTCTCATGTACGGTTCTGCAATAGCGACGGCAGCAGTGATGTTATCATCGACTATGATTATCTAACAGTTCAAGTACAGTTGAAATAGTTGAGGCACAGTCCAAATATGGTTTTTGGGGTTGGAATCTGTGGCGTCAACCTATAGGATTTACGGTTTTTATAATTTCTTCCCTAGCCGAATGTGAGAGATTACCCTTTGATTTACCAGAAGCCGAGGAAGAATTAGTAGCAGGTTATCAAACCGAATATTCGGGTATTAAATTTGGTTTATTTTACGTTGCTTCCTATCTAAATCTACTAGTCTCTTCATTATTTGTAACAGTTCTTTACTTAGGCGGTTGGAATTTTCCGTTCATATTGATTCCTAATTTGTTCGCAATAAATGAACTGGATGGAGTCTTTGGAACAATAATGGGTACTTTGATTACATTAGCTAAAGCTTATTTGTTCCTGTTTATTTCTATCACAACAAGATGGACTTTGCCTAGGATGAGAATGGACCAATTATTAAATCTTGGGTGGAAATTTCTTTTACCTATTTCTCTCGGTAATTTATTATTGACAACTTCTTCCCAACTCTTTTCGCTGTAAAGACATAAGACATTCATTGTATTCTAGATTCATAAGTTTTCTCAAACAAGAGAAAGAAAATTTCAATTATTCATAGAGATTCACAATATGCTTCCTATGATAACTGGGTTTATGAATTATGGTCACCAAGCTGTAAGAGCTGCAAGGTATATCGGCCAAAGTTTCATAATTACCTTATCTCACACGAGTCGTTTACCTGTAACTATTCACTATCCCTATCAAAAATGGATTCCATCAGAGCGTTTCCGCGGTCGAATCCACTTTGAATTTGATAAATGCATTGCTTGTGAAGTATGTGTTCGTGTATGCCCTATAGATCTACCCATTGTTGATTGGAGATTGGAACCGGACATTCGAAAGAAACGATTACTTAATTATAGTATTGATTTCGGAATATGTATATTTTGTGGTAATTGTGTCGAGTATTGTCCAACAAATTGTTTATCAATGACTGAGGAATATGAACTTTCTACTTATAATCGTCACGAATTGAATTATAATCAAATTGCCTTGGGTCGGTTACCAATGTCAGTAATTGGAAATTCCGTAATTCGAACCATTATGACTTCGACTCAAATCAAATAAAAAATGGGTAAACCGCTTGATTCGATTACCAATTACTCCAATTTCCGATTACTATTACTAAAGGAGCAAATCTTCCATTTTGCTCGGCGAATAAGTAAAAGTCCTAGCTATTGATTTCAGATTCATTGCTCAGAATCATGTCTTGCAAAAATACATTATCCGTGATTTTTCGAAATCTACATCTCTCTAAATTAATACTATTATATATAAAATTTCTATATCAACCCCCAATCTAGGATTGGATTCCATTCAGAGCATATCCGAAAAAGAGTCGGGTAACCTATTTTTCCCGGTCTGGTCAAAAAGATCATGAAACATTTTATTTCTCTATTATTTGACATATAATGGATTTCACTGGACCAATACATGATTTTCTTTTAGTATTTTTGGGATCGGTTCTTCTATTAGGAGGTCTGGGAGTGGTATTACTTACCAATCCCATTTTTTCTGCCTTTTCCTTGGGGTTGGTTCTGGTTTGTATATCCCTATTCCATATTCCATCGAATTCCCATTTTGTAGCTGCTGCACAGCTCCTTATTTACGTGGGGGCCATAAATGTGTTAATCGTATTCGCTGTGATGTTCATGAATGACTCAGAATATTACAAGGATTTCGGTCTTTGGACCGTTGGAGAAGGAGTAACTTCCCTGGTTTGTACAAGTCTTTTTGTTTCACTAATTACTACTGTCCCAGATACTTCATGGTACGGTATTATTTGGACTACAAGATCAAACCAGATTTTAGAGCAGGATTTTTTAAATAATGGTCAACAAATTGGGACTCATTTATCAACAGATTTTTTTCTTCCCTTTGAACTCATTTCTATAATTCTTTTAGTTGCCTTGATAGGTGCAATTGTTATGGCCCGTCAGTAATAAAAAGAAAGACTTCGAATGAAAGAGTTCTGTCCTCTCAAAAGACTTCCTTCTTATCACACCCATTTTCCTTCACTTCAATTCCATTTTTCTATTTTTCATGTATAAAATGGAAATGGTTTTAGTTCAATCTATTCTAGTACCAATACCTTCCTTTGTTCTGCACTTGTGAGATTCTAGGCAATCAAATGGATTAAGGTGGAGTTTTTGTTCCTATTGAAAGCAAATAAATCCAGATTGATGAGGGGTTGGTCAATGATGCTTGAACATGAACTTGTTTTGAGTGCCTATTTATTTTCTATCGGTATTTATGGCTTGATCACAAGTCGAAATATGGTTAGAGCACTTATGTGTCTTGAACTTATACTGAATGCGGTTAATTTGAATTTCGTAACATTTTCTGATTTCTTTGATAGTCGCCAATTAAAAGGAGACATTTTCGCTATTTTTGTGATAGCTATTGCAGGCGCTGAAGCCGCTATTGGACCTGCTATTGTTTCATCAATTCATCGTAACAGAAAATCCACTCGTATCAATCAATCGAACTTGCTGACGAAATAGCGGTAATCATATAAATACTGAATAGAATATTCACCAATTAAAATTGGTATGTACGATAGAAACAAACATAGGCCCATGTTTGCTAAAACGTAATAAATCAAAGTATCTTGGACCGCTATCATGAGCAGATCCCGAAGTAGATTGATTCGAAATCGATTCTGGTAAACCCTCGATTCGTCTGGTGTCTACCATATATGATTCCTTTATGATTTTACTAGATCGAAAATTTATGACGTTCAAAAAGTGGATAGATACCATGTCACATTCAGTAAAGATTTATGATACATGTATAGGGTGTACTCAATGTGTGCGAGCCTGCCCCACAGATGTATTAGAAATGATACCTTGGGACGGATGTAAAGCTAAGCAAATTGCTTCTGCCCCAAGAACAGAAGACTGTGTAGGTTGTAAGAGGTGTGAATCCGCTTGTCCAACAGATTTTTTGAGTGTCCGGGTTTATTTATGGCATGAGACAACGCGAAGCATGGGGCTAGCTTATTGATACGTTCTAGAAAACTCTACTTGAACCCATTTTTTTCTCCTTACCGACAAAAACCCGTACTTAATCAAAAAGATTATTTCGAGCACGGGTTTTTTGGTCAAAGTGTATCTTGTCTTTACCACGAATTCTTTTCCTTGGTTAACAATAATTGTGATTTTGCCGATATCCGCGGGTTCTTCCATTTTCTTTTTTCCTCATAGGGGAAATAAGATGATTAGGTGGTATACTCTCTCTATATGCACAATAGAACTACTTCTAACGACCTATGCATTCTGTTATCATTTCCAATTTGACGATCCCTTAATCCAATTAGAACAGGATTCTAGATGGATCCATTTTTTGGATTTTCACTGGAGACTCGGAATCGATGGAATTTCCATAGGCCCCGTTTTACTGACGGGATTCATCACTACTTTAGCGACTTTAGCGGCTCGGCCAGTGACCCGGGATTCACGATTGTTCCATTTCCTGATTTTAGCAATGTACAGCGGCCAAATAGGATCATTTTCTTCTCGAGATCTTTTACTTTTTTTTATCATGTGGGAGTTAGAATTAATTCCTGTTTACTTACTTCTATCCATGTGGGGAGGAAAGAAACGTTTGTACTCAGCTACAAAGTTTCTTTTGTACACTGCAGGGGGTTCTGTTTTTCTATTAATGGGAGTTCTGGGCATGGGTTTCTATGGTTCCAACGAAGCAACCTTACATTTTGAAACCTCAGCGAATCAATCGTATCCGGTGGCATTGGAAATAATATTCTATTTTGGATTTCTTATTACTTATGCTGTCAAATCACCGATTATACCCCTACATACATGGTTACCAGATACCCATGGGGAGGCACATTACAGTACGTGTATGCTTCTAGCCGGAATCTTATTAAAAATGGGAGCGTATGGATTGGTTCGGATCAATATGGAATTCTTACCCCACGCTCATTCTATATTTTCTCCATGGTTGATGATAATAGGTACAGTTCAAATAATCTATGCAGCTTCAACATCTCCTGGCCAACGCAATTTAAAAAAGAGAATAGCCTATTCTTCTGTATCTCATATGGGTTTTACAATTATAGGAATTGGTTCTATAACCGAGACAGGACTGAATGGAGCTATTTTACAAATCATTTCTCACGGATTTATTGGTGGTGCGCTTTTTTTCTTGGCAGGAACGAGTTACGATAGAATACGTCTTGTTTATCTCGACGAAATGGGCGGAATAGCTATCCCAATGCCTAAAATATTTACAATGTTCAGTAGCTTCTCGATGGCTTCTCTTGCATTGCCGGGAATGAGTGGTTTTGTTGCCGAATTGGTAGTCTTTTTTGGAATAATTACCAGTCCAAAATCTCTTTTAATGCCAAAAATACTCATTACTTTTGTAATGGCAATTGGAATGATATTAACTCCTATTTATTCATTATCTATGTCACGCCAGATGTTCTATGGATACAAGCAATTTCCTGCCCCAAACTCTTCTTTTTTGGATTCTGGACCACGAGAACTTTTTGTTTCGATCTGTATCTTTCTACCCGTAATAGGGATTGGTATTTATCCGGATTTCCTTCTCTCACTATCCGTTGACAAGGTAGAAGCTATCCTATCTAATTACTTTTATAGATAAGATAGTTTTCATGAATAAGATAGAAAATAATGCTATGATTTCAAAAACCATTCGCTGGACAATGAAAAAAAAGAAGTATTCTTTTTCCTTATCTTAAGGAAAAATAAAATGAAGTCCATTCGAATCAGATACGTTTGGAGTTTTTGAGAACCATTTGAATCACTACTGGATTCAAATGGTTCTCAAAAACTCACACAAACTTCAGACTATGTTCCTGTGGATTGGGTCGCTTCTTCAATTCGATGTTAATGTGAATGAGCCATAACTATGTAATCCTATTCCTAATAGATTGACCCCAAAATAACATATCCAAATTATAAGAAATCCAAGAGAAGCCACAATTGCAGAATTCGTGCCTTGAAAATTTTGATTTGTTCTCATATGTAAATAAATTGCAAATAGGGTCCAAGTAATAAATGCCCAAGTTTCCTTGGGGTCCCAATTCCAATATGACCCCCATGCCTCATTAGCCCATACCGCGCCCGAAAGAATACCTATGGTTAAAAAGAGAAACCCTAGACTAATGACACGATAACTCCAACGATCCAATTGCTGAATCAACTGATACATGTGATAATTTCTAAATGAAAGAAAAAAAGTGTTTCGTAAAACACTGCCTCTTTCATTTGCGTATTGGCTCTCATCAAAAACAAACGACCCTGTTAATAAATGATTTCTTTTGCCAAAAATATCTATGCGTGTTCGAAATGTAATGACTAGAAGCGCTACTGAGAATAACGAGCCGCATAAAAGAGCTGCATAGCTCAATACCATCATACTTACGTGCATCATTAACCACTGAGATTGGAGAGCAGGTACTAATATTGTGGATTGATGCATTTCTGCTAAAAGACCTGAAGTAACAAAGCCTTGAGTCAAAATAGTACTTGGCGCGGTTATTGCGCTTAAATGGGTTTTTTGGTTCCTAAAATGTGGAACCATATGAATAATGGAAAAACCCCACGAAAGAAACATTAATGATTCATATAAATCACTTAAGGGGAAATGCCCCGAAGAAATCCAACGAGTAACTAACAATCCTGTTATACAGAAAAAGGTAGCTATCATGCCTTTTTCTGACGAATTATAGAGTCCTAGCGTTTCGTAGACTAATAATAAGGTTAGTAAATAAATCGTAATTACAATTGAAACGATTGAAAAAGAAATGTGAGTGAATATATGTTCTAAAGTCGAGAATATCATAAAAAAAAATCCTAAAATAAAAAAGAAAAGGGGGATCCTTCAAGACTGGAATGGAAATGAGGAATTCCATTCATTATTCATTATAGGACTTATTGTATCTCTTTTAGAAGATGCCGCCACTCGGACTCGAACCGAGATGCTCTAGCACTGCTTCCTAAGAGCAGCGTGTCTACCGATTTCACCATGGCGGCTTACTCGAAAACATAATAGCCCATCCCTATTCAATCGTCGAGATTCTAAGGAGTCAATTCAATCAAATCTTTTTTAGGGAATCTGACAATCAATGAAAAAACACTCGTTCAAATTACTAATTGAACGTTCAACAATCATTAGTATTGAGTATTGTGGGATCGTAGGGTGTTAGGTTTCACTTTCACAAAGAGCTTTCCGTTGGTTTCACTTCGCCTGGAATGGAAATGCAGCAGTTGGAACTAGATAGTTCTGTCCTCTATCCAGGCATAGAACTAAAAGGTTTCAATCTTTATCGGAATTTTAGCGTACTTCAAAAAAAAAAAGATTATCTATTTCTAAAGAAAAGAAAGCTCTCAAGATCTATATATAGATATAGATCTTGATGGATTCCACAGCCCAAATATAGGACCCTTTATTTGGACTACATATTAGGAATACATAATCCAAAAAAATCCTTCCTAAAGGAAAAAGAAGACTTTTCTTTTAGTTAGTGTATTATGAAAAGTGAATCGATGAGGAAAATGACAACCCCCATCTCACAAATTAGAAAAACCTACTATAAAGAAAGCTAAAACTTTGTATCTTGTCCTTCACTACTTCGTCAAAAAATTGAGAATACAGTAAGCGGAGGATTTCTTATTCTGCATACGGCAATAACCAGTCCCGTCTCGTATTGATCCGTTGAAAAGAAAAATATGAGTTAATGGGAATCCTTCATTTTTGAAATGACAATTCAGAGAGTCATATTGATTCAAATTCTTCCAAGACTTGGTTCTTTTTTTCTCGTATAAAATTTTGCATTACCGGTATACTTTTGTTTGCTCGTACCAAAGCCTTTCGCCTTACCGGTATCCTTTTCTTGGCTCGTACCAAAGCCTTTGGGCTTACCGGTATCCTTTTCTTTGCTCGTACCAAAGCCTTTGGCCTTACCAGTATACTTTTCTTTGCTCCCACAAAAGCCTTTCGAATTCCCGGTACAAATAGATTTCGCTAATGAAAATGCTTTTCTCGCTGCCCAATACCCCTTTCTTTTCCAAATATTTTTACGAATACGCTTTTTTGACAGAGAAGTACGTTTCTTTGGAACCGCCATTCAAAAATGAAGAGGTTACTCATTGTTTAGAGTTGGATGTGAAAGACATGTATTGTTCGGATTATTCTTTTTATTTTATTCTATTTATTCCCTAGATGATACTTCCTTGATAACATACAATAGGGATACGCGTGCCTCGCATAGAATATTCCTAGGTAAAAATGGGATAGGTTCTTTTTTAGGGGAACCTTTTTTACAACATACAATATCCGAAGAAAGAAGAATTCGTACTGATTGGTACCTTTCTATCCGAACCCTCATTCGAATCTATATCGTAAGAGAGGTTTTCGAATTCCCCCTAAATACTTAGTTCCACTATAGCTCGTCCGGGGTCGCCGGGGAGCTATCGTCCTGCCCCCCAGCGATGGATTCTCCTTCTCCTGGCGCAGTGAGAAGGTTTCTTGAACCAAAGGGAAGCTGTCCTAGGTGAGTATTGTGTCATTTTTTCTTTCTTATTCCCCCCTTTCTGGCTCTATGCATACCTATTTACGATTTGATTGATCCCATAGAATCCCATATTCTATTTAGATAAGTATCTAGTTAGAGAAACTAGCGAACTTGTATCATTAACCATTTTTGTATTGTAGATCGAGAGCTGCGGCTCGGAGGATTTATTTATGCGTCATATCATGACCCATTTGATGGCACTCATGAAACCCATCAATTTCATCACACGGTTGAAGGCACTTGGTCAACGTTTGATTGAAGGCTTTGTAATCTACGGGATTTTCACCAAGGTTGTGTCTGGGATTTTAGGGTTGTTATTCTCCCCGAAACCTAAGGCTCCGTTAAATCTGCCTCCCGCGGTTGCGGAATTCAGAGAATTCTCAAGAGACGGGGAACAGACGACAGCCACAGTCGACCCGGGCGATTCGACTTCGTCTCCGACATCGCTGGAGGGGGCGGTCCCACAGTCTCTCGCTAAGTTGAAGCGGGCAAACCACGATACTCAGATTGAGATCCTTAAGTTGAAAGGGGAAGACCAGTATTATAATACTAAGATTGAGATCCTTAAGCAGATCAATAACCAGACCGACCTTCTGATCGCAACCCAGATCCAATGCATCAACATACGCCAGGAATTGCGTTTAGGGCGTACCTTGATCAAAAAGGAACTTTCCTCTTTAAAGCGGGGCGAGCGACCGCCGGCTACATTGGAAAGCTATCGTGCGCATCTATTGACGCTACCTCCCCAAATAGAATTCAAGGAGGAGGAGATTCTTCGCTTACGCGAAGATATCAAGGTCCTAAAAAAAAAAGAAGATGAAATCCGAAATCCCAGAGATGGCATGGCATAGAGGTCAATAACTTGGGAGGCTCTCGCTACGCTATTAGACGTCTCAAGTTCGATCACCCTGCGGCTCCCCGAGCCTGACGGGACTTCCGGTTCCGGCAATCGCCTGATTGCGCCGGGCGATTCCCGTCCCGGGCTGCGGGGCAGGACTCCCCGCACCAGCTATAGGGGAACTAAGTCTTGAGGGTTAGGTTCGAAAACCTCAATGACTGAAAAAGTAGGTAAAGATTGTTCTATCCTCTTTGAGTATTTTTTGTAAAATCAATTACCGTCTATTTGGTGGTTGAAACCTTTATATTGTCTGAAAATAGTTGACAAAAGATACATTCTTAGTGTATAATAATAAATAGGATTGATAATAAAAAAAAAAGGACTCTTAACCATGACTCGAAATCTAATTTTAATACTACAAACCGTCTCGGCCAAAGCGGTTAGTGTAGTGAAACTGGTGTTTCAGAAGATAAAGATAGGCAAAATTTTGCATGTCCTAATCTTGCTATTCGTAGCATTCTTTGGCCGAGGGCCGAATCCTCCGGCGCCTCCGCTTCCACCTGCTGTACCCGCGGATCCACAGTGTTGATGAAGCTTTAGAGTCTACACGCCTTCGATTGTCCGAAAGGGAATCTGAGTTTTTCACACGGATTAACCGGATCGGCCTTTTGGGAAACTCTATTCCAAAGAACGGACCTTTGAGGAAAGGGCTCATCAAATATATGGATGTCAGAATTCGGGAACATCAAGCTGTGATCGCTTCAAAAGCGATTCCTCGCTTGTACCTTAAGATGGCGGTTTTGACCGAAGCTCGGCACAAGCTTGAGGAAGAGCAACAACAACAACAAAACCCCAATGCATGAGAAATCCATGTGAATTGTTGAGACACTAAAGAACAGGCCAACCCTGGGAGATTGTATTTCTGGACCTGCACAGGGATTTTTTAATGAACCCACGCCAAGCTAAAAAATAGAAACTTATTGATTGGGTAGAAATTCAAGAATATGAACGCTACGGGCATAGGTTTCCTTGGTAACAAACCTATAATTAAAAAACAACTAATTTATTGGAGGTCATCATATGGGGAATATAGTTTTAATCCTCACAACCGTCTCGGCCAAAGCGGTTAGTGTAGTGAAAAGTCTAGTGAAACTTGTCTTTCAGAAGATAAAGATCGGCAAAGTTTTATATGGACTAATATTACTATTTGTAGCATTCTTTGGCCGAGGGCCGAATCCTCCGGGGCCTCCGCTTCCACCTGTTGTAGTTGTACCTGTTGAAGTGCGGATCCAAGGTGTTGATGAAGCTTTAGAATCCACGCGACTTCTATTGTCCGAAAGGGAATCCGAGTTTTTCACACGGATTAACCGGATCGGCCTTTTGGGAAACTCTATTCCAAAGAACGGACCTTTGAGGAAAGGGCTCATCAAATATATGGATGTCTGGGGAACATCAAGCTGTGATCGCTTCAAAAGCGATTCCTCGCTTGTACGTCAAGATTGCCCTTTTGGAAGAAGCAAGGGTGAAGCTCCAAGAGGAACAAGAAAACTAACTAATTGGATAGATCTCTGAAAGGAGGGGCTGGGGCTACCCTCTTCTCTGTGAGTATTTTTTTATTTGAAATTCATTTTCATTAAAAATTAGGGCTATGCGGATTATAACTGTAGACTTTCTCGGTAAAACAGATCAAACTTTTGATTTTCGATTTTAGCATTTTTTCGTTCTTATTCTCCCTTTTCTTAGCTTTCGAATTTAACGAGATACTAAAGACTCTAGGTCGATTCGAAAGCTAAGGGGCAAATCTTTCGAGAAATAAACTAAAAATTTCATGCAGGATCCATAAATTTCGAAATTATGGAATTCAAATTCAATGGGTAATCGGAGTTCGACCCGGGAATAGCGTGGATTATAAATATTTCTATATATATAGAAATATTATGCGATTAAGGAAACGGAAGTGTAAGTATTTAGGGGGAATTCGAAAACCTCAATGAATGAAAAAGTGGGTAAAGGCCTTTTTGGGCTTCCTTGTGGAGCCGCAGGGTGATTGACCTTTGGCTCAACTTAACCCCGGGAATTTGACTGCTCAATAGCAGCAGCCTTCTGGGCCCTCTCTAGTAACTCGGCCTTCTCTTTTTCTAAGACGGAAATTTCTTCGAGTAAGATGGAAATCGATTCCTCCAATTTTTTTCGGCGGTTGAGCTCGCTTGTCAAATAGTCATCCATTCTTTTCACTAAATCGCTCGGGCGCTCGCCCTACTTTAAGGAGGAAAGTCGTGCGTTTAGCAGGGTATACCCTTTGTGTAGTTTGGTAGATAGTTCCATGAATTCGAATTGTTTTGCTGACACTTGGTCAGTCTTAGTTTTGATTTCCAGATCTATCTCCTCGAGTTCAGTCTCCTCAAGTTCAGTCTCCATGAGTTCAGTTTCCGCGAGTTCACCCTCTTCCATCTCACCCTCCTCCATTTTAGTCGGAAGATCCCGAACCCAAATAGTCGCTGCAGGACGCGGCGGATTCGAAGAATCTTTCGGGAAGAAAAAACCCCAAAAGAAATTCACACTACCAAAGAACCCCCAACACAAGACGACCCCTCTAAGAAAGAGAGATAACAGAGTTTTCAATATGGTCATTTTTTTTTCACTCTTGAGCCGAAGCTCCCTAGAGAATGAAAATGGTTAATGATATTAAGGTGGAAATATCATAACCCGGTGAATTCCATAATTTCGAATTTTTTTTATGGATCCTGTGTGTGATTGAATTGAATGTTTGTTTCTCTTTTCGATCTGTCTCAGATCAAAAGAGATTTTTGTGGTTATTATCTATCTATTTTATAGAAATAGATAGACCTCTTTCCGTTTCAGAGGAGACCTCTTGTGCCACAGCGAATCCAAGGAACACATCATTTGCATGAAGGCAAGTAAAAACCCACCTTATGGATCGTGGATAAATAGATCTATTTATCCATGATAAAATCATACCCCGCTAATCCACTATTGTCAACATGCCAATATGAAGGTTGCAACCACCAAAATGGAATAAAACCAAAAAGATTTGTCCCTTACCTAAAGAATCTACCTAGATTCTTTAGTATCTAGGTAAATTCGAAAGCTAAGAAAAGTAAGAAAAGGGGGAATAAGAAAGACAAAATGATACAATACTCACATAGGAAGCCCCCCTTTCCCTACTTTTTCAGTCATTTTAGGTCGTTTAATTAACCCGAAGTTCCTTAAATATCCATTTCTTCTCCCGGCGCAATGACTTGGTTTGCGGAACCGGAAGTCTCTCCGTGATCGGGGATCCCCAGCGGTCCAGAACTAGAGACCCCGGGACCCAGAGGCGAAGTTCGGCTTCAGGGCTCTTGCCCTCGTTGCTTGGAGCTTCACCTTTGCCCTTTCCAAGTAGGAAATAGTCAAACGTAAACGGGGAATCGACTTGGATTCTATCTCACTTTTGTGTGTGAGTATAGTCTCCGTCATCATTATCCGCATTCCTTTTTGGAGTGGACCGTTTTTGGGTATGCAGTCGGCGAGATCTCCGATCCTGTGAATTCTTTTGAATTTGAAGAAGTCATCTTCTGTTTCGGACAAGATAGTTTTGTGATGGGTCAAAGCCCCCTCGACCTGTTGCAACCTTTTGTCCACATTCTGTTCAACCTCTCCCGACTGGATTGGCGTTGCCCTTGGGGCCGAAGTCTCATCCGCGCCGGCTACTGGTATTCGGTCAATCTCTTCTAGGAATGATTGCTCGGCTTCCAGAGGTCAGCTTCTTCGTCCAAGAAGTAATCCACGCCCCGAGACCCCGACGCGGGACTTGTGGATAGATCTGGAGTTGAAGGTTCTTCGTCGAGGATTTTTGAGAAATCCAAATCACTAATTGTCGAGAAATCGAAATTACTAAGTCCCGTTTTTAATAGGTTCAGCTCTTGGAGGAATGCTTCGTTGGACACGAGGTCAGCCGCGGACCCTCGAGGTGACCCCGCGTCGGCAATTTGCTCTACGCCCCCAGACCCCGACGGGGGACTTACTTGGGGATAGAGCTGGACTTTCATCTTCTATGACACTCGCAATTTTCCTCACTTGCGCTGGTGGCCGCGGCGGAGTTGACGGAGCTTTTGGTTTGCCGAATAAAAAACCACATAACCAATTGATACCACTCAAAACCCCTCCAAAGAGGAAGCCTGCTTTGCTCACTAAGTAAACCAGATTTTTCATAAGTACTCCCCTTATGTATGGTGAAAATGTTCACGGTCGAACTACCGTTACCCGGTGAAGTCCATAATTTCTACTTTTATGGATCCTTCTAGGAATTCGTGAATAAATAGATCTATCTTACCTACTCATGATAGAATCATATAAAGAGACTATTGGCAACATGCCAATAATAGCAACCACCAAAATGGAAGGTTGCAACCACCAAATAGCCCTAATTCTTAATGAAAATGAATTTCAAATAAAAAATGCTAAAATACTCACAGAGAAGAGGACAGCCCCAGCCTCTCCTTTCATAGATCTATAAAATCTGGTCGCGTCCCTTTCTTCTTGGAGCTTCACTTTTGCCTTTTCCAAAAGGGCAATCTTGAAGTACAAGCGGGGAATTTCTTTTGATTCGATCACAGACTTATGGTTACGGATAGTATCGTTTAATCGGATCCGCATCCCTTCTTGCTTTGGCCCATTCTTTGCGATACAGTGTCCCAAAAGGCCAATCCGGTTTATTCTTGTGAAGAATTCACCTTCTTTTTCGGCTAAGAAAGCTTTGTTGAACTCTAAATCCTCGTCAATTCTTTGCAACCTCAGGGACGCGGAGGATTTGGACCTCTCAGGCCGAATAAGGCCCCGAATAGCCACGTTACAGCATGGAACACCTTCCACGCCATCTTCTTAAACATGGTTCCCAGACCTTGAAAGAGATTCGCTGGAATCTTTTTAATAAACATTCGCATAAGAATAAACAGTCGCATAAGAAGAATAAACATTGGCATAAGTGAGACTTTTTTTCTTGAGAACTGGTTTAGATCGATCCTAACCGGTGAATCCCATAATAGATTCGATGGAGAATTTTATAGATCCTTTGGATAGATGACTATTCGTCTATCAATCCCATTATACGCGTACAATCCACTATTGTCAACCATTTTCAAGATGACAATATGAAGGTTGCAACCGCCGAATAAAACCAAAAAGATTTGCCCCTTAACTTTCAAATCGACCTTGATTCTTTAATCAATATCGCGCTGCCCCGGAGCGCTGGGTAGCCGATTTCCTGAACCGAAAGGACCGGGAGAAGGAGGTGATAACTGATATTAGGATTCCTCGCTCGGGGCTCTTGACGAACTTGCCCTCAACCTAACCCCGGGACGGGGGGGCACAGTTCGAATAGCGAGAGTCCTCCGAGTTCTGCTATATGNNNCCTCGATAAGGAGCCAGTTCTTAGCCACCAAAATTTTTCGTTTTGTTATTTCGGAAGTTAGGTTTTGGATTTGCATTGTTACTGGTGGGATGACCATTGCTCGTGTCCCAAATGCTTGGGATATCGAACAAACTACCAAAATAACGGTGCAGGAGCAAGTCCAGGAAAAGAGTTTCCAGAGCCAGTTAACAGCGGCGGAAAAAAAGCTTGAGACAGGCCTTTGGACAATTCTCACGACTTTCAACACGGCACTGCTATAGCAAAACGGGAGACCTACCAAACTTTTTCGGAGACCTCGAAAGGGTTTAGTTACAAAGACTAGTATCACAAATATTTTTTTCATCGTGGGTTGCTCTAAGAAAATATGTATGGAAAGATCCATCTATGTTTATATTAACATATGTTAAAACTGAACTATGCTACCAGAAAATAAAGAATATCCATACTCGAATAGCGAGTATAAACATGTACTAGAATACCGCCTTCCTGGATTGTCTTAAGAAAAAAAAGAATATTAAGTATATTATAGAATAAGACAGTCCTGAGAATTCTCACTATATTTCTATATATAGATAGAACCTACGACTGTTTACTAGGTGTCGGTTAAACCGTTTCTATAGTTTTATAATGATCATTTTTTTTTAACGACATCACAAATATAACGGATAATTCGTTTAAGCGCAATCCCAGAGATAGGTTTCATGCTATCTCCAAATTCTCATCTTTCAATTCGAAGCGCAGTGACAATAGGTATCGTAGAGTTTCCTCGAAGCCTAGGCAGCTTACTCCACTCAATCAGAATTAGTGAATTATCCCGAATAAACTAATACCCAAGGTCTTCTTTTGATTGGGTCGAGTTATTGATGGATCCTATGACCCATATCAGAATCAAGTACGAGAATTCTTTTTACTTGCTCTATGAATAGAAATTCTTATAAGAATTAATGGAATGATTGAAAATGGAAAATTCTATTTGAGTTCTTTCCTATTTTGATTTTTTTATTTGATTGTTCCTTCCGAAAGAGATAAGAGCTGGTGAATCGGAAACAATTCAATTACTAAGAATAGAAAAAACTTTGATTTTCTTATGGAACATACATATCAATATGCATGGATCATACCTTTCGTTCCGCTTCCGGTTCCTATAGCAATAGGAGTGGGACTTCTTCTTGTTCCAACGACAACAAAAAATCTGCGTCGCATGTGGGCTTTTCCTAGTGTTTTATTACTAAGTATAGTTATGCTTTTTTCGGCCGACCTGGCTATTCAGCAAATAAACGGGAGTTCTATTTATCAATATGTAGGGTCTTGGACCATCCATCATGATTTTTCCCTAGAGTTTGGCGACTTGATCGATCCACTGACTTCTATTATGTCAATATTAATTACTACTGTTGGAATCATGGTTCTTATTTATAGTGACAATTATCTGTCTCATGATCAAGGATATTTGAGATTTTTTGCTTCTATGAGTTTTTCCAATGCTTCCATGTTGGGATTAGTTACGAGTTCTAATTTGATACAAATTTATTTTTTTTGGGAATTAGTTGGAATGTGT